GGGGGTCAACTGTTCCAATTCAAATTTCATCTCTATCGAAGTTTAATATCAGAATAGCGGATATAGTCATAATTAAATGGGTCAGGTCCACTTACTTTTTCTTTTGTTGATTTCGAATCTTTCCAATGGATTTGATTGGTATAATGCAAAATAGAGATCTTTGATGATTCAAGGGGCGTATTCATATCATAATAATGAATATTTACCGACTTTCTAACTAGAACTACTATACTCTAACTCAGTATTCAGTATAATGATAACGTATTATTTTGTTAGTTCCTTTTTTATTTCAACTAAATAAAAAAAAGATCTCTATTTTCTGAATACTATGACTGGACTTTTATGAAAAAAAAAATGAAAGCCCCTTATCGGATTTGAACCGATGACTTACGCCTTACCATGGCGTTACTCTACCACTGAGTTAAAAGGGCTTATTTGATTGAATTCCCGAACGAATCACTATGTGGATAAAATTTCTATATGCACATATATTATATACATAAGTATATGCAGTAGACTCATGGTGGCTAGTGGCTGATTTTGGAATAATCAAATGGATTTGCCTAGCAAGTCTAGGCTAAAATGAATTGTTTCAAGACCCGCCTTAATTTTTTTTATTGAGATGATCCCTATCAAAACAAAATTGGCTTGATTGGTACATAACATACATGTACACTTACCAATTCGACATAAAAGAAATTTCAAGATATTTCATCGAATCATGTGATGAAGAGATTCTACTTGTCCCCTTGAACTAAAGTCTTAGAGAAAATTTTTGATAACTTCTTGATCCCGCTTACTAGATTTATTTTAGTAGATTTATATAGAGAATGTCGATTGATAATGAATATCAATGACGAATCCAAAAATTCTATACAATTCTTAAAAACGGAAAGATTCTTTGGATCTAATCATATCATTCCATTATATTGACAATTTCAAAAAACTGATCATACTATGATCATAGTATGAGGGCGGTTGGACAAGTCGGCCCCCATCGTCTAGTGGTTTAGGACATCTCTCTTTCAAGGAGGCAGCGGGGATTCGAATTCCCCTGGGGGTAGGGTACTGCGAAAGGAAGTTGATCATGGATTACCAATAAGCCTAAAATTGATTCTTCCTGGGTCGATGCCCGAGCGGTTAATGGGGACGGACTGTAAATTCGTTGGCAATACGTCTACGCTGGTTCAAATCCAGCTCGGCCCAATAATTCGCCAATCTACCATGAAATGGTTTAACCCCCTCTTGTCCTTCAGAAATACCCCATACGAAGATAAAAAAGAATCAAATTTTCTGCTAGATCCCTTATTTCCCTGGGATTGTAGTTCAATTGGTTAGAGCACCGCCCTGTCAAGGCGGAAGCTGCGGGTTCGAGCCCCGCCAGTCCCGACGGATCCAATATCCCATAAATACATCAATTCATTTTTTCCCTTTCTCTGAACTATGAAAGGGTGTCGGGGGGCATACTTTCATTTCCAAAGCAAGTAAGGGGTCGTTATTTCGTTTTTCTTTTCTATTTTTCCATTTCGCTTTTATTGTTTGTTTAGATTTGTAACTATGTGACTAATCGAAGTGGAAAGGCAATCTGATGATCCTTTATCAGATGATTGTACAAGGAAGACGCAAGGTAGGTTATAGAAAAAAACAAGGAAATGGATTCTAAATAAAGGAATTTTGGATTGATTGGGTCAAGAATCCAAATTTGGATTCGGTATGGATAAAAGAACTTCCTATGTTATACTATTCAAGTCTCGACGACGAATTGATTTGATAGATCAGATATTGTTATTCATGATATTGATCCGATTCAAGATCATCGAGAGGTAATTCATTCATTGAATTTACAGACGAAATATTTATCATCTCTAGGGGATTAAATCCCGAGTTATTGCGAAGTAAAAAAAAACGATGAGATTATGGAAGTAAATATTCTTGCATTTATTGCTACTGCGCTATTCATTCTAGTTCCTACCGCTTTTCTACTTATCATTTACGTAAAAACAGTCAGTCAAAATGATTAATTCAATTGAATTTGAAAATTCATTTGAACGAAACTTTCCTTCTGAGTTCTTATCAAAAATTGACGAAGTCAAATGAAAAGGATTCCAATTTCGCGTCTTAACTTAAATGAAATGAGCGGACTATAATCGGCAGTATTCTAAGAGATAGATAGTATGTAAGAAAGAAATAGATGCATCTTTCTTTCTACCATACTATCTATCTTTTAGTCTATAAAGTTGTAATCTAGAATAAAGATAAAGGCTTAAGTTTTTATAGATCAATCTACAATATTCTCTTCATAGATGTATATTAATTCCATATCATATATTGTATGGAATTGACATAACACCCAATTTACTACATCGATTTGTTCCGATCAATCGGAAATCACTCTTATCTTAGGATTCTAATTCCTTTCCTTTTACTAATAAGGAAGAGAAAACCTCACCGATTTTGAATGCCCGAACCATGATATGAAATAAGTCGATAAAGCATAAATTGACTTTCTAAAATTAGAAACCAATCGGTAAATGCCCCATATGTGACTCGCTCAAGGTAAGATCTTATTATTGCATAGTCTCTCATTAGACAACCACTATCTCTATATCATTTCTCATAGAAAGTGCGTATACACTTAACAAAACGTCTTCTTCTTTGAACAATAAAGAGGGAAAGAAATAAAAAAAGTCTAGTCTTTCTCAGTATCTATCTATAAAGATAGTAAGAGCTCATTCCATTGATTGAAATAGAAAATTTCGGAAGAATTTTAGGTTAGAAGAAATTTCCAATCATCGGAATCCCTTTCTTTTCGAAATACAAACACGGGAATCACTGAAATATCTCTTTGAGAGAAAGAGTATGATTCATATCATAGATAACTCCATTGGAGTCCAATGGGATTCGAAATTCAGAGATTTTTTTTTAATAGTTCAAAACGCGTTGCAGAACGATCTATAAAACAATTGATACGGTTTGATTCCTCAACTCAATTAGTAGTACTTCTAGAGCCCACTTCTTCCCCACACTACGAGTGAAAGGGAAAATGTAAAGACTACCATTAAAGCAGCCCAAGCGAGACTTACTATATCCATGTGAATTATGTCCCCTATCTCTATAAATACGAAGGAATTTTTCCATTATTCCTCCCTAATAATAGTGGAATCCATGGCGCAGAGTCAAAAAGGGATTCTGACCAAACACTATCGAGAAACCAATCCAATAAATCGATTATGATTTCGAATCGGGAAAGATTAAAGACAAGCAAAATACGTAGTAAGATCCGAAGGGAATGGGAACATGTAGGAATAAGAATAATAAGGCCTATTCTTTTTTTGTTTTGTTGACCTTAGTAAGTAAAAACAGACAAGGGAGAAATCACGAAAAACCAGAAATCTCTATCTATTACAGACCTCTATTTCCCCATTTGATCCGGTACCCCCTTCCCCATTATCGCTCTGAAAGAGGGGGCTTGTCTAGGGGTTGCCGCAAAGAAATTCTTTCTGTTTGCCCCTTTTTCTATAAAAGTCAATTATCAATCTAATATTGGTTGGATACCTGAGCACTCGGAGATTCTCGCGAGTCCGTCGTATATTGCACCTCCTTCCAAAACTCTTATCTTAATTGAATCAGATTTCCTATTCAGGCTCTACAATCTGATTCAAGATCCAGTCATTAGACACTCCCTTAGTAATAGAAGGGAATCGTGAAGTCTTGATAGACCCTCTACCAGTAGATTCGAATATTTCCTTGAATTCTAGATGCGAACGAGCATTCACACTCTTTTTGTTTAGAAAACCCTCAGACCACATGCTTAGAATCAACAAAGCATTAACAGTCTGTTTCTTCTGCTTCTAACGGGGAAGAATTCTGCGAGTTCTATAAGCGGAACCGAAGAGAAGAAGAGATTTCGAGTTTTTTTGTTGATCAGGCGACACCCGGATTTGAACTGGGGAAAAAGGATTTGCAGTCCCCCGCCTTACCACTCGGCCATGCCGCCAAAATAATACAAAATAGATGAAAATTTTCCCAGATTGCTGAAGTTTTATTGTACTTGGATTTTGACTCCTGTTTTCCTTAATCCTTTTCCTAAAAGAAACACCCTTTTTGAATTTTATCCATCCCTTCGATTGATTGTATAGTATTGGAAAATCCACAATGCTAAAAAGGAAAATCCACAATGCTAAAAACATTCTCTGGCTTTTCTATTGAGAAATCAAATGTGGATTTTCAGCCGACAAACTTGAACCATTAACTATTGACTGCTTAGTTCGAATTAATGACGATTCTGGGATTTGAATCGCAAATTGTGTTTTCCTAATGACATAAGAAAATACAAATTGAGACAGAACTAATCAGTATTTTTTTTTCAATCAAAAAATCCTTCTCAATTTCAATTATAACAAAACATATCAGTATATGTAAACCCCAGAACATAAATTGTTACACAGATATCTATTATTTAGATATATTGTCTATAGGTAATTATCATAAAATTATCCTACTTCACTTCAATTTTGCATTAAATAGAAATTCTCTTTTGATAGAACACGACCCGGACTGTCCTGAATAGAACCAGCAATAAAAGAGAAGTCGGATATTATAGCTATTCGCATACGTGTTTAATAAGTGCAACCCTTCTTATACACTTCAAATCATATTCTATTCAAAAATCAGTAAAGTAAAGTAGAAATATTTCTCTTCTCTCCGAATCGTTTTTTTTTTGAATAACGAAATCTCTAACATAAAGACGGTTAAGTGCTAAAAAAATGGATCCTATGTTGTTTCTGATTTTTCTGTCTTTGTATTTATCTCCCAAATACCGAATCCTTTTATTTTTCTCAAATTCGAATATGTAATATCATAATAATGGTATAATGGAAATCCTTTTTGTTTTACTATTATATACAAAACCTTACGACTTTAACTTTAATAAGTCTAAGTGACAGAATTTTGTTTCTAGGACTGTTTTATCAATTCCTTTCCATTTTGATCTGTTGCAA